GCTAACGTAGCTTACCCAAAGCATAACACTGAAGATGTTAAGACGAGTCCTAGAAAACTCCGTGGGCACAAAGGCTTGGTCCTGGCTTTACTAACAGCTCTAACTAAACTTACACATGCAAGTATCCGCACCCCTGTGAGAATGCCCCACAGTTCCCTGATTGGGAACAAGGAGCTGGTATCAGGCACCCTCATCCCACCCCCCTTCAACCATCCGCCCACGACACCTTGCTTAGCCACACCCTCAAGGGAACCTCAGCAGTGATAAACATTAGGCCATAAGTGAAAACTTGACTCAGCCAAAGTTAAGAGGGCCGGTAAAACTCGTGCCAGCCACCGCGGTTATACGAGAGGCCCAAGTTGTTAATCACCGGCGTAAAGCGTGGTTTAGAAACCCAGACTTACTAAAGCCGAACACCCTCCAAACTGTCGTACGCTTCCGAGGGTGAGAAGCCCAATTCACGAAAGTAGCTTTACAACATCTGACCCCACGAAAGCCAGGGAACAAACTGGGATTAGATACCCCACTATGCCTGGCCCTAAACATTGATGGCACATCACACCTGCTATCCGCCAGGGTACTACGAGCATCAGCTTAAAACCCAAAGGACTTGGCGGTGCCTCAGATCCACCTAGAGGAGCCTGTTCTAAAACCGATAACCCCCGTTCAACCTCGCCCCTTTTTGCCTGCCCGCCTATATACCACCGTCGTCAGCTTACCCTGTGAAGGACTCATAGTGAGCAAGACTGGCATCAAACCCTGAACGTCAGGTCGAGGTGTAGCACACAAAGGGGAAAGAAATGGGCTACATTCACTAACTCAGTGAATACGAATGGTGCAATGAAAACTTATACACAGAAGGAGGATTTAGTAGTAAGCAGCAAATAGAGAGTCTTGCTGAATCCGGCTCTGAAGCGCGCACACACCGCCCGTCACTCTCCCCAAGCCCCAACACCCCATGCCTAAACAACCAAAATCGCTAAGGGGAGGCAAGTCGTAACATGGTAAGCGTACCGGAAGGTGCGCTTGGTAAAACCAGGCCATAGCTTAAATAGAAAAGCCCCTCTCTTACACCGAGAAAATATCCGTGCAAATCGGATTGCCCTGACGCCCATCAGCTAGCTCCTACCCCCAAAAACAACATAAAAACCTTAATACACCCAAATACCCCCCCCCCCACTTCACCTAAACAAAACATTTTCCCACCCTAGTACGGGAGACAGAAAAGGATTTCAGAAGCTATAGAAAAAGTACCGCAAGGGAACGCTGAAAGAGAAATGAAATAACTCAGTAAAGCACAAAAAAGCAGAGATTAACACTCGTACCTTTCGCATCATGATTTAGCCAGTAGACCCAAGCGAAGAGAACTTTAGTTTGACATCCCGAAACTAGATGAGCTACTCCAAGACAGCCTATCAATAGGGCAACCCCGTCTCTGTGGCAAAAGAGTGGGAAGAACTTCGAGTAGAGGTGACAGACCTATCGAATCTAGTTATAGCTGGTTGCCCGAGAAATGGACAGAAGTTCAGCCTCCGGCCTTCTTCACTCACCAAACAAAGCCATTTAGGCCCCACAGACAACAAGAAGCTCAGAGAGTTAGTCAAAGGGGGTACAGCCCCTCTGACCCAAGATACAACTTTTTAGGGAGGAAAAAGATCACAATAACCAAAGGAAAATATCCCGGTGGGCCTAAAAGCAGCCACCCGAACAGAAAGCGTTAAAGCTCAAACATCCACTCAACCTAGTTATTATGATAACCCCATCTTAAGCCCCCAATCCTACCGGGCCTTCCCATGCAACCATGGGAGGGACAATGCTAAAATGAGTAATAAGAGGGCCCCACGTCCCTCTCCCCGCACACATGTAAATCGGATCGGACTCTCCACCGAACCTTAACGACCCCAAACAATAGAGGGCACTGAATAAAATTCAACAACTAGAAAAATATTCAACCTCCCCCCGTTAACCCCACACTGGTGTGCAACCAAGGAAAGACCAACAGAAAAAGAAGGAACTCGGCAAACACATTAAGCCTCGCCTGTTTACCAAAAACATCGCCTCTTGTATTACAACAAATAAGAGGTCCCGCCTGCCCAATGACTACATGTTCAACGGCCGCGGTATACTGACCGTGCGAAGGTAGCGCAATCACTTGTCTTTCAAATGAAGACCTGTATGAATGGCATCACGAGGGCTTAACTGTCTCCTTTTTCAAGTCAATGAAATTGATTTCCCCGTGCAGAAGCGAGGATACTTACATAAGACGAGAAGACCCTATGGAGCTTTAGACACTAAGACAGACTACGTTAAACACCCCCTAATAAGGGGCTAAACTTAATAGCCCCTGTCCTGATGTCTTTGGTTGGGGCGACCATGGGGAAACAAAAAACCCCCACGTGGACAGGAAGCACTACCAAACAAAACCTGCTACAACCCAGAGCCCCCGCTCTAATAACCAGAAATTCTGACCAACAAGATCCGGCAAGGCCGATCAACGGACCGAGTTACCCTAGGGATAACAGCGCAATCCCCTTCCAGAGCCCATATCGACAAGGGGGTTTACGACCTCGATGTTGGATCAGGACATCCTAATGGTGCAGCCGCTATTAAGGGTTCGTTTGTTCAACGATTAAAGTCCTACGTGATCTGAGTTCAGACCGGAGCAATCCAGGTCAGTTTCTATCTATGACATATTCTTTTCTAGTACGAAAGGACCGAAAAGAAAGGGCCCCTGCTCTAAGCACGCCCTACCCTTACCTATTGAAAGCAACTAAAATAGGCAAAAGGGGTAAACCCAGTTGCTTGAGAAAATAGCATGTTGAGGTGGCAGAGCTCGGCAAATGCAAAAGGCCTAAGCCCTTTTTACAGAGGTTCAATTCCCCTCCTCAACTATGATCACCACACTCATGACCCACATTATTAACCCCCTCGCCTTCATCGTCCCCGTCCTACTTGCCATTGCATTCCTAACCCTCCTAGAACGAAAAGTACTCAGCTACATGCAACTACGAAAAGGCCCCAACGTAGTCGGCCCTTACGGCCTCCTGCAACCCATTGCTGATGGACTCAAACTTTTTATTAAAGAACCTGTCCGCCCCTCAACAGCATCCCCATTACTATTCCTAACCACCCCTATCCTAGCCCTAACCCTGGCCCTCACACTCTGGGCACCAATGCCGCTCCCCCACCCAGTTCTTAACCTAAACCTGGGCATTCTATTCATCCTGGCCCTCTCAAGCCTCGCCGTCTACTCAATTCTTGGTTCAGGATGAGCATCAAACTCAAAATATGCACTCATTGGAGCTCTTCGGGCCGTAGCACAAACCATCTCCTACGAAGTTAGCCTAGGCCTCATTCTACTAAACGCTATCATTTTTACTGGAGGGTTCACCCTCCAAACTTTCAACACCGCACAAGAAAGCGTATGACTGATCTTACCTGCCTGACCCCTTGCTGCAATATGATTTACCTCCACCCTCGCAGAGACTAACCGTGCCCCATTCGACCTCACCGAGGGAGAATCAGAACTAGTCTCCGGATTTAACGTAGAATACGCAGGAGGCCCATTCGCCCTTCTTTTTCTAGCAGAATACTCCAACATCCTCCTTATAAATGCCCTATCCACTATTCTCTTTCTAGGCGCCACCCACATCCCCTCAATACCAGAGATCACAACAATAAACCTAATAACAAAAGCAGCACTACTTTCCGCCACATTCCTCTGAATCCGCGCCTCCTACCCACGCTTTCGATACGACCAGCTCATGCACCTCATCTGAAAAAGCTTTCTACCCCTCACACTAGCACTAGTTATCTGACATTTAGCAACCCCTATCGCTTTTGTAGGCCTCCCCCCACAACTATAATCAACGGAGCCGTGCCTGAATATAAAGGGACACTTTGATAGAGTGAACTATGAAGGTTAAAATCCTCCCGGCCCCTTAGAAACTAGGGGGTTGAACCCTACCTGGAGAGCTCAAAACTCTCAGTGCTTCCACTACACCACTTTCTAGTACAGTAAGCTAAATTTAAGCTATTGGGCCCATACCCCAATTCATGTTGGTTAAAATCCTTCCTATACTAATGAACCCGCACATCTTGGCTATCCTCCTCTCAGGGCTGGGCCTAGGGACTACAATTACATTCGCTAGCTCTCACTGACTACTCGCCTGAATGGGCCTTGAAATGAACACCTTAGCCATCCTCCCTCTTATAGCCCAGCACCACCACCCACGAGCTGTCGAAGCCACCACCAAATACTTCATCACCCAAGCAGCCGCAGCCGCCATACTCTTATTTGCAAGCACAACTAACGCCTGACTATCTGGCCAATGAAGCATTGAAGAAACATCACACCCCCTCCTTGTCACTACCCTCACCCTAGCCTTAGCACTTAAACTAGGCCTGGCCCCACTCCATGCATGGTTACCAGAAGTACTTCAAGGACTCGACCTCTCCACTGGACTTATCCTCTCCACCTGACAAAAGCTAGCCCCACTTACCCTCTTACTCCAAATCCAGGCAACTAACACTATACTACTAATTATTCTTGGCCTCATTTCCACCCTCGTAGGGGGCTGAGGGGGCCTAAACCAAACCCAACTGCGAAAAATCTTAGCCTACTCCTCTATTGCCCATCTTGGCTGAATGGTCCTCATTTTACAATTCTCCCCACCACTGACCCTCCTCACACTCATAACATACCTAATTATGACATCCTCAATATTCCTAGCCTTTAAACTAAACAAAGCAACCAACATCAACACACTTGCATCCTCCTGGGCAAAAATACCAGCACTCACTGCCCTCGCCCCACTTATCCTATTATCCCTAGGCGGCCTCCCTCCTCTCACAGGATTTATGCCAAAATGACTTATTCTTCAAGAACTCACCAAACAAGACCTTGCACTCACCGCAACCATCGCCGCCCTGACTGCATTCCTTAGCTTATATTTCTACCTACGACTTTCTTACGCAATAACCCTAACCATGTCCCCAAATAACCTGCCAGCAACAACCCCCTGACGACTAAACTCCAACCAATTTTCCCTGCCCCTAGCCTTCTTCACAACAACCTCCCTTCTTCTCCTCCCTATGACCCCCACCCTTTCCGTACTTACCCTTCCCTAAGAGACTTAGGCTAGAACTCAGACCAAGGGCCTTCAAAGCCCTCAGCGGAGGTGAAAATCCCCCAGTCCCTGTAAGACTTGCAAGACATTAACCCACATCTCCTGCATGCAAAGCAGGTGCTTTAATTAAGCTAAAGCCTTACTAGACAGGAAGGCCTTGATCCTACAAACTCTTAGTTAACAGCTAAGCGCTCAAACCAGCGAGCATCCATCTACTTTCCCCCGCCTGTCAGACAAAAAAGGCGGGGGAAAGCCCCAGCAGACGACTAGTCTGCGCCTTCGGATTTGCAATCCGACATGCTACATGCACCTCAGGGCTTGGTAAGAAGAGGACTTAAACCTCTGTCTATGGGGCTACAATCCACCGCTTAAAACTCAGCCATCCTACCTGTGGCAACTACACGCTGACTATTTTCAACTAATCACAAAGACATTGGCACCCTTTATTTAGTATTTGGTGCCTGAGCCGGCATGGTAGGCACAGCCTTAAGCCTGCTAATCCGGACGGAGTTAAATCAGCCAGGGGCCCTACTTGGGGATGACCAGATTTACAATGTTATCGTTACAGCACATGCATTCGTGATAATCTTTTTTATGGTAATACCAATTATGATCGGGGGATTTGGCAACTGACTAGTTCCTCTAATAATTGGCGCCCCTGACATAGCCTTTCCCCGAATAAATAATATGAGCTTTTGACTGCTACCTCCCTCCTTCCTTCTTCTCCTCGCTTCCTCAGGCATTGAAGCCGGAGCTGGCACAGGATGAACAGTCTACCCCCCATTAGCCGGCAACTTAGCTCATGCAGGAGCATCAGTTGATCTTACTATTTTCTCCTTACACCTGGCTGGTGTCTCTTCAATTCTAGGGGCCATTAACTTTATTACGACCATCATTAACATAAAACCCCCTGCCACCTCACAATACCAGACCCCCTTATTTGTATGGGCCGTCCTCATCACTGCTGTTCTTCTTCTACTCTCCCTCCCAGTGCTTGCTGCAGGAATCACAATGCTTCTAACGGATCGAAACCTAAACACCACCTTTTTTGACCCGGCCGGAGGAGGGGACCCAATCCTCTACCAACACCTCTTCTGATTCTTCGGCCACCCAGAAGTTTACATTCTAATTCTGCCGGGATTTGGCATGATTTCCCACATCGTTGCCTATTACTCCGGCAAAAAAGAACCCTTTGGATATATAGGCATAGTCTGAGCTATAATGGCCATTGGTCTACTGGGATTCATTGTTTGAGCCCACCACATGTTCACAGTTGGCATAGATGTTGACACCCGAGCCTATTTTACATCCGCTACAATAATTATTGCCATCCCAACCGGTGTAAAAGTATTTAGCTGACTAGCAACCCTTCATGGAGGCTCGATTAAATGAGAGACCCCCCTCCTATGAGCCCTCGGATTCATCTTCCTGTTTACAGTTGGGGGGCTGACAGGCATCGTACTCGCCAATTCATCCCTAGATATCGTCCTTCACGACACATACTACGTAGTAGCCCATTTCCACTATGTCCTGTCAATAGGAGCTGTTTTCGCAATCGTTGGCGCTTTCGTGCACTGATTCCCCCTGTTCTCGGGATACACTCTGCACAACACCTGAACAAAAATCCACTTCGGAATCATATTTGTGGGGGTTAACTTAACCTTCTTCCCACAACACTTCCTAGGACTTGCAGGAATACCCCGCCGATATTCTGACTACCCAGATGCCTACACCCTATGGAACACCATCTCATCGATTGGCTCCCTTATTTCCCTGGTTGCAGTAACTATATTCCTATTTATTATCTGAGAAGCATTTGCCGCTAAACGTGAGGTCCTCTCAGTTGAACTGACCTCAACCAATGTAGAATGACTTCACGGCTGCCCCCCTCCCTATCACACATTTGAAGAGCCAGCATTCGTCCAAGTCCTAGGGCGCTAACGAGAAAGGGAGGAATCGAACCCCCATAAACTGGTTTCAAGCCAGCCACATAGCCGCTCTGTCACTTTCTTCATAAGACGCTAGTAAAGCTAATAATTACACTGCCTTGTCAAGACAGGAGCGTGGGTTAAACTCCCGCGCGTCTTATACAAATAATGGCACATCCCGCACAACTAGGTTTCCAAGACGCAGCCTCTCCTATCATAGAAGAACTTCTTCACTTTCACGACCACGCACTAATAATCGTACTTCTGATTAGCACCTTGGTGCTATATATTATTGTTACCATGGTTTCCACCAAGCTAACTAACAAACTTATTCTAGACTCTCAAGAAATCGAAATTATTTGAACAGTTCTTCCAGCGATTATTCTGATCTTGATCGCTCTACCCTCTCTCCGAATCCTTTACCTAATGGACGAAATCAATGACCCACACCTAACGATTAAAGCCGTAGGCCATCAATGGTATTGAAGCTACGAGTACACCGACTATGCAAACCTCGGATTTGACTCTTACATAATCCCCGCCCAAGACCTCACTCCCGGGCAATTCCGCCTCCTCGAAGCAGACCATCGAATAGTTGTCCCTGCCGAATCCCCCATTCGAGTCCTAATCTCTGCCGACGATGTACTTCACTCATGAACAATCCCCGCACTCGGGGTTAAAATGGACGCAGTTCCCGGCCGCTTGAATCAAACAGCCTTTATTACATCCCACCCCGGAGTGTTCTATGGCCAATGCTCAGAAATCTGTGGTGCCAATCACAGCTTTATACCTACTGTAGTTGAAGCAGTCCCTCTGAAGCACTTTGAAAGCTGGTCCTCCCTAATACTCGAAGACGCCTCACTAAGAAGCTGAATAGGGCCTTAGCGTTAGCCTTTTAAGCTAAAGATTGGTGACTCCCGCCCACCCCTAGTGAAATGCCCCAGCTCAATCCTGCCCCCTGGATAGCCATTCTAATCTTCTCATGACTAGTTTTTCTACTAATTCTTCCCACAAAGGTGCTAGCCCATACCTTTCCTAATGACCCCTCGCCTCAGAGCACAGAGATACCAAAAGTCGAAGCCTGAACCTGACCTTGGCACTAAATTTCTTTGACCAGTTCATAAGCCCCTTATTATGAGGCGTGCCCCTGATAGCCCTCGCCCTAACCCTGCCCTGGGCCCTCTTCCCTGCCCCGTCGACACGATGACTAAACAACCGACTGCTCACCCTACAGGGCTGATTTATAAACCGATTTTCACACCAACTCCTCCTTCCAATTAACCAAGGAGGGCACAAATGGGCTCTTCTATTCACCGCACTTATACTCTACCTAATGACCCTAAACATGCTTGGCCTCCTACCTTACACCTTTACGCCAACCACCCAACTATCCCTCAACATGGGAATTGCGGTTCCCCTATGACTTGCAACCGTTATTATTGGCTTGCGAAATCAACCTACAGTAGCCCTAGGACATCTTCTTCCAGAGGGCACTCCTACTGCCCTGATCCCAGTCCTGATTATCATCGAGACAATTAGCCTTTTCATCCGCCCCTTGGCACTGGGCGTCCGACTGACGGCAAACCTAACAGCCGGCCACCTGCTAATCCAACTAATTGGAACTGCTGCATTTGTCCTTCTGCCTATAATACCTATAGTGGGAACTCTAACAGTAATCCTCCTACTCCTACTCACACTCCTTGAAATCGCTGTTGCCATAATCCAAGCATATGTTTTCGTTCTACTCTTAAGCCTTTACCTCCAAGAGAACGTCTAATGGCCCACCAAGCACACGCATACCACATAGTTGACCCTAGCCCATGACCTCTAACGGGCGCAGTCGCCGCCCTACTGATAACCTCAGGACTCGCAATCTGATTTCACTTTCACTCCACCACGCTCATATACGCCGGCTTAGCCCTCCTGCTACTTACCATGCTCCAATGATGGCGGGATATTATTTGAGAAGGCACTTTCCAAGGCCACCACACACCCCCCGTGCAAAAAGGCCTACGCTATGGTATAATCCTATTTATTACCTCTGAAGTGTTCTTCTTCCTCGGATTCTTCTGGGCATTTTACCACTCTAGCCTAGCCCCTACTCCCGAGCTAGGGGGTTGCTGACCCCCTACAGGCATTACCACTCTTGACCCATTTGAAGTCCCCCTCCTAAACACTGCTGTTCTTCTTGCATCAGGAGTGACAGTCACCTGGGCCCACCATAGCATTGTAGAAGGCGAACGAAAACAAGCAATCCACTCCCTAGCACTAACAATCCTCCTTGGCTTCTACTTCACGCTCCTCCAGGCTATAGAATACTATGAAGCCCCCTTCACGATCGCTGACGGCGCCTACGGCTCGACATTCTTCGTAGCAACGGGCTTCCACGGACTCCACGTCATTATTGGCTCATCATTCCTTGCCATCTGCCTCCTGCGCCAAATCAAGTATCATTTTACATCAGAGCACCACTTCGGATTTGAAGCTGCCGCCTGATACTGACACTTCGTGGACGTCGTCTGACTATTCCTCTATATCTCTATCTACTGATGAGGCTCATAATCTTTCTAGTATCAAAACAAGTACAAGTGACTTCCAATCACCAAGTCTTGGTTGAAATCCAAGGAAAGATAATGAACCTAGTCACAACAATTATCCTTATTACTACAGGTCTCTCAATTATCCTGGCCGTGATCTCCTTCTGACTCCCTCAAATAAAACCCGACCACGAAAAGCTCTCCCCCTACGAGTGCGGCTTTGACCCCTTAGGATCCGCCCGCCTCCCATTCTCTATCCGATTTTTCCTTGTCGCCATCCTCTTCCTCCTCTTCGACCTAGAAATCGCCCTCCTCCTCCCTCTCCCATGAGGCGACCAACTCTCCTCCCCCATACTAACATTCTGCTGAGCATCAGTTGTGCTAATCCTCCTAACTACTGGCCTTATCTATGAATGGCTCCAAGGAGGCCTTGAATGGGCCGAATAGACGGCTAGTTTAGTAAAAACACTTGATTTCGGCTCAAAAGCTTGTGGTTCAAGTCCACGGCCGCCTAATGACCCCCGTTCACTTTGCCTTCTCATCAACCTTCATCCTAGGACTCTCGGGCTTGGCATTCAATCGAACACACCTCCTCTCCGCCCTTTTATGCTTAGAAGGTATAATACTCTCTTTGTTTATCGCCCTATCTCTCTGGGCCCTACAACTAAATGCCACTAATTTTTCTGCTTCCCCAATGCTTCTATTAGCATTTTCAGCCTGCGAAGCAAGTGCAGGACTAGCCCTCCTAGTTGCAACGGCTCGAACACATGGCACCGACCGCCTCCAAAGCTTAAATCTTCTCCAATGCTAAAAGTACTCATCCCCACCCTCATGCTCGTCCCCACAATCTGATTCTCCCAACCCAAATGACTGTGGCCAACAGCCCTTCTTCACAGCCTATTAATTGCCCTAACAAGCCTAACCTGACTAAAAAATATCTCAGAAACAGGATGGTCATTCCTAAATCCCCTTATGGCCACAGACCCACTCTCCACCCCTCTCCTAGTCCTGACCTGCTGACTTCTCCCCCTAATAATTCTCGCCAGCCAGAACCACACATCTTCAGAACCAATCAACCGACAACGAACATTCATTGTCCTCCTGACATCTCTTCAAATCTTCCTCATCCTAGCTTTCAGCGCTACCGAGATCATTATATTTTATGTCATATTTGAAGCAACCCTTATCCCAACCCTGTTTCTTATCACACGATGAGGAAATCAGACAGAACGCCTCAATGCAGGCACCTACTTCCTATTTTACACACTAGCAGGTTCGCTCCCTCTTTTAGTTGCCCTCCTCCTACTCCAAAATTCTACCGGCACCCTCTCCCTACTAACCCTTCAATACTCCAACCCCATCCCCCTAGTCAGCTATGCCGACAAACTATGATGGGCAGGCTGCCTAATAGCATTCCTTGTTAAAATACCACTCTACGGGGTCCACCTGTGACTTCCGAAAGCACACGTTGAAGCCCCCATCGCAGGCTCAATAGTCCTTGCCGCCGTCCTTCTGAAACTAGGGGGCTATGGCATAATACGAGTACTTCCTATGCTAGAGCCCCTAACCAAAGAACTAAGCTACCCCTTCATCATCTTCGCTCTCTGGGGGGTGATTATAACAGGTTCAATTTGTTTACGCCAAACAGATCTTAAATCGCTTATCGCCTACTCATCAGTTAGCCACATGGGCCTAGTAGCAGGCGGCATTCTCATCCAAACACCATGAGGCTTTTCAGGGGCTCTTATTCTTATAATCGCCCACGGACTGACTTCCTCAGCCCTGTTCTGCCTAGCTAACACCAACTACGAACGAACACACAGCCGAACAATAATACTAGCACGAGGCCTACAAATTGCCCTTCCTCTCATAACAGCCTGATGATTCATTGCTAGCTTGGCTAATCTAGCCCTCCCCCCTCTCCCCAACCTGATAGGGGAGCTCATAATCATCACCTCACTATTTGGCTGATCCTGATGAACCCTCGCCCTAACGGGAACCGGCACACTAACCACAGCTGGCTACTCACTCTACATGTTCCTAATAACCCAACGAGGGCCAATGCCAGCCCACATCCTGGCCCTAGACCCATCCCACAGCCGAGAGCACCTTCTGATGGCGCTCCACCTAATCCCGCTCATTCTAATAATCCTTAAGCCCGAGCTAATCTGAGGATGAACCGCCTGTAGATATAGTTTATAAAAACATTAGATTGTGATTCTAAAGACAGGGGTTAAAGCCCCCCTATCCACCGAGAGAGGCTCGCAGCAGCGAAAACTGCTAATTTTCGCTTCCTTGGTTGGACCCCAGGGCTCACTCGCCCCGCTGTTAAAGGATAACAGCTCATCCATTGGTCTTAGGAACCAAACACTCTTGGTGCAAATCCAAGTAACAGCTATGCACCCTACCCCATTGATAATAACCTCTAGTCTTATTGTCGTCATAATCCTCCTATCTTATCCTGTGCTTACCACTCTCAATCCCCTCCCTCGACCCCAAAACTGAGCCCTCTTACAAGTTAAAACAGCAGTAAAACTTGCCTTTCTTGTTAGCCTTCTCCCCCTCGCTCTTTTCCTCAACGAAGGGGCAGAAATCATCATCACGAACTGAAACTGAATAAACACCCTGACCTTTGACATTAACTTAAGCTTCAAATTCGACCACTACTCCGCTATCTTCATGCCAATCGCTTTCTACGTCACCTGGTCCATTCTGGAATTCGCATCCTGATACATACACACTGACCCTAATATAAACCGATTTTTCAAATACCTTCTCATCTTCCTAATCGCCATGATAATCTTAGTCACTGCAAACAACATGTTCCAGCTCTTTATTGGGTGAGAAGGAGTAGGAATCATGTCATTCCTACTAATTGGCTGATGGCACGGACGAGCTGACGCAAATACCGCTGCCCTCCAAGCAGTACTGTACAATCGAATCGGAGATATTGGCCTAATTTTTGCCATAGCATGAATAGCAACTAACCTAAACTCCTGAGAGATACAGCAAATATTCTCGACTGCCAACAACATAGACCTAACCCTCCCACTTCTAGGCCTAATCTTAGCTGCCACCGGTAAATCCGCTCAATTTGGCCTCCACCCATGACTCCCCTCCGCCATAGAGGGCCCCACGCCAGTCTCAGCCCTACTACACTCCAGCACAATGGTTGTCGCAGGAATTTTTCTCCTCGTACGAATAAGCCCCCTCCTCGAAAATAATCAAACCGCACTAACAACATGTCTCTGCCTAGGGGCCCTCACCACTCTCTTCACCGCCACCTGTGCCCTAACCCAAAATGACATCAAAAAAATCATTGCTTTCTCAACATCAAGCCAGTTAGGGCTAATAATGGTAACAATTGGTCTTAATCAGCCTCAACTGGCATTCCTCCATATCTGCACCCACGCATTCTTCAAAGCAATGCTGTTCCTATGCTCAGGCTCTATTATCCACAGCTTAAACGACGAACAAGACATCCGAAAAATAGGAGGAATGCACCATCTCACACCCTTTACATCCTCCTGCCTTACTATTGGCAGTTTAGCCCTCACAGGTACGCCCTTTCTCGCAGGCTTCTTCTCCAAAGATGCAATCATCGAAGCCCTGAACACTTCCCACCTCAACGCCTGAGCCCTCGTCCTCACCCTTCTCGCCACCTCCTTCACAGCCATCTATAGTCTTCGAGTAGTATTCTTCGTGTCCATAGGACACCCACGTTTCTACCCTCTCTCCCCAATCAACGAAAACAACCCAGCAGTAATTAACCCAATCAAACGCCTAGCCTGAGGAAGCATCATTGCAGGACTACTCATTACCTCGAACATCCTCCCACTAAAAACACCAGTGATATCTATGCCCTTGCTACTTAAACTAGCCGCCCTTATTGTGACTGTCACAGGCCTTCCCCTAGCCCTCGAACTAGCATCCCTATCAAACAAACAATTTAAATCAACCCCATATCTTCCCTCCCACCACTTCTCCAACATGCTGGGCTTCTTCCCACCTGTAATCCACCGTCTTGCACCCAAAATCAACCTTGTTCTAGGACAAGCAATTGCCAGCCAAACAATCGACCAAACCTGACTAGAAAAAACAGGCCCAAAAGCCATCTCTACACTCAACACCCCACTCATCACCATGACAAGCAACATTCAACAAGGAATGGTCAAAACTTACCTCACCCTTTTCCTACTAACGCTGTCTCTCGCAACACTAGCACTGCTAATTTAAACAGCCCGAAGAGTCCCTCGACTCAGCCCGCGAGTTAACTCCAAGACTACAAACAAAGCTAATAGCAAAACCCACGCACTAATAACCAACATACCTCCCCCCAAAGAGTACATTAAAGCCACCCCTTCTGTATCCCCCCGAGCTACTGAAAATTCACTAAACTCATCCACCAACACCCAAGAACTTTCATATCACCCCGCCCAAAATACACCAGATACTAAGCACACACCTACCACATAAATTAGCATACTCACCGCTACCGGACGACTACCCCAACTTTCCGGATATGGCTCAGCAGCCAGAGCCGCTGAATATGCAAAAACTACCAACATCCCTCCCAAATAAATTAAGAATAATACCAGCGATAAAAACGAGCCCCCATGACTCACTAAAACTCCACACCCAAAACCAGCAACTACAACTAACCCTAGCGCAGCAAAGTACGGGGAAGGGTTTGAAGCAACCGCTACTAAACCTAAAACCAAACCAACAAGCATTATTATCATAAGAATAAACATAAATTCCCGTCAGGACTTTAACCAGAACTAATGACTCGAAAAACCACCGTTGTTATTCAACTACAGGAACCTCTAATGGCAAGCCTCCGTAAAACTCATCCCCTACTAAAAGTCACTAACGACGCACTAGTCGACCTCCCTGCCCCCTCAAATATCTCAATATGATGGAACTTTGGCTCCCTCCTAGGCCTATGCCTCATCATACAGATCTTAACAGGACTTTTCCTTGCTATACACTATACCTCGGATATCGCCACAGCTTTCTCCTCCGTAACCCACATCTGCCGAGACGTAAATTACGGCTGATTAATCCGGAACCTCCACGCTAACGGCGCATCCTTCTTTTTCATCTGCATCTACCTGCACATTGGACGAGGCCTCTATTATGGCTCATACCTCTATAAAGAAACTTGAAACATTGGAGTTATTCTTCTTCTCCTGGTCATAATAACAGCCTTCGTTGGATATGTTCTCCCCTGAGGCCAAATATCATTTTGAGGAGCAACCGTTATCACCAACCTTCTTTCCGCCGTCCCCTATATCGGAAACGCGCTAGTCCAATGAATCTGAGGTGGATTCTCAGTCGATAATGCCACTCTGACCCGCTTCTTTGCCTTTCACTTTCTTCTCCCTTTCGCCATCGCAGCCGCAACACTAATCCACCTACTTTTCCTTCACGAAACAGGCTCCAACAACCCCCTAGGAATCAACTCAGATGTAGATAAAATCTCCTTCCACCCATACTTCTCATACAAAGATCTCCTAGGCTTCGCAGCAGTCCTCATTGCACTAACTTCCCTAGCATTATTTTCACCCAACCTTCTAGGTGACCCAGACAACTTCACCCCAGCGAACCCCCTAGTTACTCCCCCACATATCAAGCCTGAATGGTATTTCCTATTCGCATACGCTATCCTACGCTCCATCCCAAACAAACTAGGAGGAGTCCTTGCCTTACTAGCGTCCATCCTAGTACTTATAGTTATCCCCATTCTCCACACATCTAAACAACGAGGCCTAGCTTTCCGACCCCTCACTCAACTCCTCTTTTGAGCCATAGTTGCAAATGTTGTAATCCTGACTTGAATTGGAGGAATGCCAGTTGAACACCCATTTATCATCATTGGACAAATTGCGTCCTTCCTATACTTCTTCCTATTTTTAATCCTCACTCCCTTAACAGGCTGACTAGAAAACAAAGCCCTAGAATGGACCTGCGCTAGTAGCTCAATCAGAGCTCCGGCCTTGTAAGCCGGACGTTGGAGGTTAAAATCCCCCCTGCCGCTCAAAGAAAGGGGATTTTAACCCGTATCACTAACTCCCAAAGCTAGTATTTTAATTTAAACTATTCCTTGACAAGAACAGCAAGTAGTAACGCAGCACAATCAAACCACAACCTTTACAACACGCGTCCAGCACGTAATTCACCAACTTACACATTTTATTAAATATGGTTTAAAACATTGGTATGGTAATATTCACCAAGCAATATAATTTAAAACAGATAGTCCTATGATATAGGACATCATTAAGTTTATGTCATTATATCATGAATATACATTCTTTATCAACATTTCATTTGTATTGAAAATACAAACTGTAACAAAGAATTGCATTGGTTTGTTTCATAGTGCAGTTGGTTATTGATGTGAGGGACAAGAACTAGTGGGGGTTACACTTGGTGATTTATTCCTGGCATTTGGTTCCTATTTCAGGTCCATGCACTTATTAATACCCATGGGTTTATTGAAGCTTGCATGAATGAATGGTGTTGTACATGTAATGAATAACCCCACATGCCAAGCATTCTCTTCAGAATGTTAGGGGTTTTTTATTTTTATCTCTTTTCGTCTTGCATTTCAGAGTGAAAACTCAACATGTTCTTTAAGGTGGGACAGTTTTCTTGAATGAAGTAATATCTTTTAATGTTGAAGCACATTTCCTGAAAAATTACATTTAAATATATCAAGGACATACGTACTTATAAGTGCCCCCATCTACTCCTAAAATACCCCACGATATTACCCACATGCCAATTCATTTCTCTTTTCCCCCCCCCCCCCCCCCATAAACAAGGGTGTTAGGAGAAAATGTACTTTGGACCCAAAATATGTCCTCACATACTACTATGATAACTGTTTCTGCTCTATTATAATGGTTTCGTATATATTATTGTAATTATACAT